CTTTTATTTCTTTTCTTCTGCAATAATCACAAACACTTTTTGAATTATGGATCCACTAATCAAAATTCAATGCGTAATTTTAGCATTCAAAGGATATTCCTGAATAATCTTCTTTTTCAGTTATTGAACCTTTTCATTTTACCAAGTTCAATGTTAGTCAGATTAGTCAACATTTATATGTTTCGATGCAACAACCAATTTTTATTTCTAACAAGTAGTTTTGTTGGTTGGTTAATTGGTCACATTTTATTCATGAAATGGGTTGGATTGGTATTAGTCTGGATACAGCAAAATAATTCTATTAAATCTAATGTACTTATTCGATCTAATAAGTACATTATGTCAGAATTGAGAAATTATATGTTTATTATTTTTTTATTTATTACCTGTTTATACTATTTAGGCAGAACACCGTCGCCTATTTTTATTAAGAAAAGGGGTGAAATTGATAACAAAATAGATGTAGAAAGAACTTCCAAAACGAAGGTAACTAAAAAAGAACAAAATAAATCCACTGAAGAATATCTTTCTCCTTCTGTTTTTTCGGAGGAAAGGGAGGAATCGTACAAAATCGATGAAAGAGAGGAGAAAGAAATCTTCCGATTGGAAAAACCTCTTCTAAAGATTCTTTTCGATTATAAACGATTGCATCGTCCATTGCGATATATAAAAAATGATCGATTTGAAAATGCTGTAAGAGATGAACTGTCACAATTTTTTTTTCATACATGTCAAAGTGATGCAAAAGAAAAAATATCTTTTACGTATCCATCTAGTTTGTCAACTTTTCTTGAAATGATGCAAAGAAAGATGTCTCTCTTCACAACAGAAAAACTCTCCTATGATGAATTGGATAATCATTGGAGTTCTATTAATGAACAAAAAAGAAACAACCTAAGCAATAAATTTCTAAATAGGGCCGAAGCTGTAGATAAGGAATTTCTTGCTTTCGATGGACTCGAAAAAAGGATTAGATTATGTAATGATGAGACTAAAAAAAAATACTTACCTAAAATATATGATCCCCTCTTGAACGGACCCTATCGCGGCCGAATCAAAAAAAGTTTTTTACTCTCAATCAAAAATAAAACTTACACAAAAAACTACATTTGGATAAATAAGATTCATGGTATCCTTCTTAATATTAATACTAATTATCCAGACTTTGAACAGAAAATAGATACATTTGATAAAAAATCATTATCAACTGAAATTCCTTTTTTTTTTTACTTGATCAGTCAATTTTCTGGAAAATCAATATCAAGTTTCAATTTTAAAGGACTTTATTTATTTCCAGAACATGAAAAGTCCGAAGATAAAAAAAAAAAAATGAAATTATTATTCGACGCAATTATAACTGATCCGAACGATAAAACAATTAGAAATAGAAAAAAATGTATTGGAATAAAAGAAACCAGTAAAAAAGTTCCTCGATGGTCATACAAATTAATTGATGAGGTAGAATACCTGGAAGGAGATGGTAAAACAGAGGATTATGAAATTCGTTCAAGAAAAGCCAAACGTGTAGTGATTTTGACTAATGACTCAGAGAATCACGATACTTATACGGATACCAAGGATACTGATAATTCGGATGAAAAAGAAGAGTTAGCTTTAATACGTTATTCACAACTACCAGATTTTCGGCGAGACATAATCAAAGGATCTAGACGCGTTCAAAGACGTAAAACTGTTACTTGGAAACTCTTTCAAACAAGCGCGCATTCCCCTCTTTTTTTGGACAAAATTGACAAACCCTCTTTCTTTTCTTTTGATATTTTCGAGCCAATGAAAATCTTTTTTCTTTTTAAAAATTGGATGTGGAAAAATACAGAGTTGAAAATTTCGGATTATACAGAGGAAAAGACAAAAGAAATTAAGAAAAAAGACGAAGAAAAACGTATAGAAATAGCAGAAGCCTGGGATAGCATTATATATGCTCAAGTAATAAGGGGTTTTTTATTAGTAACCCAATCGATTATTAGAAAATATATTCTATTACCTTCATTGATAATAACTAAAAATATCGTTCGTATACTATTATTTCAATTTCCCGAATGGTCAGAGGATTTAAAGGATTGGAATAGAGAAATGTATATTAAATGCACCTATAATGCCGTTCCATTATCCGAAACAGAATTTCCGAAAAACTGGCTAACCGAGGGTATTCAAATAAAGATCCTTTTTCCTTTTCGTCTGAAACCTTGGCACAGATCTAAGCTACGATCCCCTCAAAAGGAAAAGTATCCAATGAAAAAAAAAGTGAAAAAAATGGATTTTTGCTTTTTAACAGTTTTCGGAATGGAAGTAGAATTGCCCTTTTCTTCTTCTCCCCGAAACCAACTTTCTTTTTTTGATCCCATTTTTAAAGAACTTAAAAAAAAAATGAAAAATTGGAAAAAGCAATTTTTTCTAGTTCTAAAAGTTTTAAACGAAAGAAGAAAATTTTTTCTAAATGTCTCAAAAGAAAAAGCACAATGGATCATCAAAAGTATTCTCAAAAAGATTTTATTTCTAAAAGAAAAAATCAAAAAACTATTACTATCAAATCTTTTATTTATATTTGGATTGAGAAAAAGATATGAATTGAATGAGATTCAAAAAGATTCAACAATCAGTAACAGTAATCCAATGATTTACGAATCAGCCATTCCAATTCAATCTATTAATTGGACAAATTATTCATTGACAGAAAAAAAAATAAAAAATCTGAATGATAGAAGAAAAACAATCATAAAACAAATAGAAAAATTTACAAAAGACAAGAAAAAGGGGTTTCTAATTTCAGAGAGAAATATTTGTTCTAAGAAAACAACTTATGATGATAAAAGATTAGAATTACAAAAAACTATTTGGCAGATATTACAAAGAAGAAATGTTCGATTAGCCCATAAATCACATTATTTTTTAAAATTTTTCATGGAAAAAGTATACATAGATATCTTTGTATGTATCATTAATATTCCTAGGATCAATGTACAACTTTTTCTTGAATCAACCAAAAAAATTCTTAATAAATACATTTACAATAATGAAGAAAGAATTGATAAAAAAAATCAACGTCTAATTCACTTTATTTTTACTATAAAAAAATCAATTTGGAATATTAGTAATAGGAATTCACAGAATTTTTGTGACGTATCCTCTTTGTCACAAGCATATGTATTTTACAAATTATCACAAGCCCAAGTTATTAACTTATATAAGTATAAATTAAGATCTGTTTTTGAATATCATGGAAGACCTCTTTTTCTTAAGAATGAGATAAAGGATTATTTTTTTGGAGTACAAGGAATATTTCATTCTAAATTAAAACATAAGACCCCTCCCAATTCTGTAATGAATCAATGGACAAATTGGTTAAAAGGTCATTATCAATACGATTTATCTCAGAGTGGATGGTCTAGATTAGTCCCACAAAAATGGCGAAATAGAATGAATGAACGTCATGTGGCTCAAAATAAAGATTTAACCAAATGTCATTCATATGAGAAAAACAGATTAATTCTTTACAAAAAACAAGAAGTAGACTCATTAACAAATAAAAAAAAAAAAATTAAAAAACAATATGGGTATGATCTTTTATCATATAAATCTATTAATTATGCAGATAAGAAGGACTCATATATTTATGGATATAGATCGCCATTCCAAGCAAATAATAACCAAGCGATTTCTTATAATTACAACACATGTAAAAAAAAATTATTTGATATGACGGATGATATTCCTATCAAAAATTATATAGTAGAAGATTATATTCTAGATATGGAAAAAAATCTGGATAGAAAGTATTTTGATTGGAGAATTCTGAATTTTTGTCTTAGAAATAAAGTGGATTTTGGGGCTTGGATCGATACCGATTATTATTTTACGTTTCATCAAGAAATCAACCCATCCAATCAAAAAAGGTTTTTTTTTGATTGGATGGGAATGAATGTAGAAATACTAAATCGTTCCATAACGAATCGGGAATTTTTTTTCTTCTCTAAATTGTTTCTATTTTATAATGCATATACGAGTAACCCATGGATCATACCAATCAAATTACTTTTTTTCAATTTTAATGTAAATAAAAATGTTAACGAAAAGAAAAACATCACTGAAAAGAAAAAAATAGATATTTTTAGACCATCGAAAAAAAAAAAAGAAAAACGAAATCAAGGAAAAACAGAATACGCAGGCCGAGTAAATCTTGAAGAATCTCTCTCAAAGAAAGAAAAAGATGTTGAAGAAGATTATGCAGGATCGGACATGAAAAAGGGTGTAAAAGAAAAGAAATACAAGAACAACATCGAAGCAGAACTTAATTGCTTCCTAAGAAGGTATTTGCTTTTTCAATTGAACTGGTGTGATTGCTTAAATGAAAAAATAATGAATAATATCAAAGTATATTGTCTCCTGCTTAGACTGATAAATCTAAAACAAATTGCTATAGCCTCTATTCAAAGAGGAGAACTAAGTCTAGATATTATGAAAATTAATAATCAGACGGATTTCACTCTTACAGAATTGAATAAAAATAAGGAATCGATGAAAAAAGGAATATTGAGTATCAAACCAACTCGTCTGTCTAGAAAAAACCATGAACAATTTATTATGTATCAAACCATAAGCCTTTCGTTGATTCATAAGAGAAAGCACCAAATTAATCAAAGATACCGAGAAAAAAGCTATGTTGATAAGAAGAATTTTGATAAATCCATTCCAAGAACAACGGATCAAAAGCTGACTGAAAATAAAGAAAAAAATCATTATGATTTGCTTGTTCCTGAAAATATTTTATCCACTAGACGTCGTAGAGAATTGAGAATTCTAATTTGTTTCAATCCTAGGAATAGAAATAGTGTGCATAGAAATACGGCATTTTACAATGAGAATAAAGTGAATAATTGCTGTCAAGTTTTGGTTACAAGTAAAGATCTTGATAGAGATAAAAAAAAACTAATTAATTTAAAGTTATTTCTTTGGCCAAATTATCGACTAGAAGATTTAGCTTGTATGAATCGCTATTGGTTTGATACCAATAATGGCAGCCGTTTCAGTATGGTAAGGATCCATATGTATCCGCGATTGAAAATTCGTTAATCCACATTTTTCTTTTTTCTATTTCCCGTAACATATCTGGTATGGGAAGACAAATAGATGCAGACACACATTGTCTTACCTTCTATTCTGAGGCATGATACTAATTCAATGATATATCCATTAGATCTATAAATGAATCAACCAAATCTTCTTTCTTATTTGAAGTCGACAATTTTTCTTTTGTGAATGCATAAATATAGTATTTTTTGTATACCTATTTGAATTGGATTGATTAATAATAATTAATTTGAAAAAAAAAATCAGGAATTCTTAAGAAAATTAAGATTATTGTATATACCAAATTGAAAATGAATGTCATTATTATTACTGATCAATAAAAATCTCTAGAATCTAAAAAAAAAGGGGGGGAAGAGAAGCTTTCATTTTATGGTAAAAAATGCATTTCTACCTGTTATTTCACAAGAAAAAAAAGACGAAAACCCGGGATCGATTGAATTTCAAGTATTCAATTTTACCAATAAGATACGAAGACTTACTTCACATTTGGAATTGCACCGAAAAGACTATTTATCTCAAAGGGGTTTACGTAAAATTCTGGGAAAACGGCAACGACTCCTGTCTTATTTGTCAAAGAAAAATGTAATACGTTATAAAAAATTAATTAATCAGTTCGATATTCGGGAGTCACAAACTCATTAATTTGAAGAGTCATTTTGAATTATTCGATTTATTAGATCTTGAATTTTGATGAACTTATTTTTGTTTTAAGCAATTCATGGAAGAATGAATCGAGGAAAAACCTATGAATGCTCCAGCTACAAGAAAAGACCTCATGATAGTCAATATGGGTCCTCACCACCCATCAATGCATGGTGTTCTTCGACTCATTGTTACTCTAGATGGTGAGGATGTTATTGATTGTGAACCAATATTGGGTTATTTACATAGAGGGATGGAAAAAATTGCGGAAAACCGAACAATTGTACAATATCTGCCTTATGTAACACGTTGGGATTATTTAGCTACTATGTTCACAGAAGCAATAACCGTAAATGGACCGGAACAGTTAGGAAATATTCAAGTACCTAAAAGAGCCAGCTATATTCGAGTAATTATGTTGGAGTTGAGTCGTATAGCTTCTCACCTACTATGGCTGGGACCTTTTATGGCAGATATTGGTGCACAAACCCCTTTCTTCTATATTTTCAGAGAAAGAGAATTAATATATGATCTATTCGAAGCTGCCACAGGTATGAGAATGATGCATAATTATTTTCGTATCGGAGGGGTAGCGGCTGATCTACCTCATGGCTGGATAGATAAATGTTTGGATTTCTGCGATTATTTTTTAACAGGGGTTGTTGAATATCAAAAACTTATTACGCGAAATCCTATTTTTTTAGAACGGGTTGAGGGAGTAGGCATTGTTGGTGGAGAGGAAGTAATAAATTGGGGTTTATCAGGACCAATGCTTCGGGCTTCCGGAATACAATGGGATCTACGTAAAGTTGATCATTATGAGTGTTACGAGGAATTTGATTGGGAAGTTCAATGGCAAAAAGAAGGAGATTCATTAGCTCGTTATTTAGTACGAATTGGTGAAATGGTGGAATCCATAAAAATTATTCAACAGGCTCTGGAAGGAATTCCGGGAGGGCCATATGAGAATTTAGAAATCCGCTGCTTTGATAGAGAAAAGGATCCAGAATGGAATGATTTTGAATATCGATTCATTAGTAAAAAGCCGTCTCCTACTTTTGAATTACCGAAACAAGAACTTTATGTGAGAGTTGAAGCCCCAAAGGGAGAATTAGGAATTTTTCTAATAGGGGATCAGAATGGTTTTCCTTGGAGATGGAAAATTCGTCCCCCGGGTTTTATCAATTTGCAAATTCTTCCTCAGTTAGTTAAAAGAATGAAATTGGCTGATATTATGACAATACTAGGTAGCATAGATATCATTATGGGAGAAGTTGATCGCTGAAATGATAATTGATACAACAGAAGTACAAGATATCAATTCTTTTTCCAGATTGGAATCTTTAAAAGAGGTCTATGGAATTATATGGGTACTTGTCCCTATTTTGACTCTTGTATTGGGAATCACAATAGGTGTACTAGTGATTGTATGGTTAGAAAGAGAAATATCCGCAGGGATACAACAGCGTATTGGACCTGAATACGCCGGTCCTTTGGGAGTTCTTCAAGCTCTAGCAGATGGAACAAAACTACTTTTCAAAGAGAATCTTATTCCATCTAGGGGGGATATTCGTTTATTCAGTATTGGACCATCCATATCAGTCATATCAATTCTAGGAAGCTATTCAGTAATTCCTTTTGGCTATAACTTTGTTTTAGCTGATCTCAATATCGGTGTTTTTTTATGGATTGCTATTTCGAGTATTGCTCCCATTGGACTTCTTATGTCAGGATATGGGTCAAATAATAAAT